TTAAATATTTATATAAAAAATTATTAGTTATGGTTTAAAACTTAAATTAAATTAATTTTTTTTTCTTTTTTTTTAGTATATTATTATATATTTAGTTTATATATATATATATATATATGTATACATATAAATAAATAATTTAATAAATTAATATAATTTAAATATATTTATAAATATATTAATATATATAAATAAATAATATTTAAATTTTTTTCTTAATTTATTATTATATTTATAATATATTATATATTTAAAAGATTATAAATAAATTATATTGAATTTAATTTTTAAAATATTATTATGAAAAAAGAAAAAAAAGAAATATTAAATGTTTAATAAATTATATTAAATATTTAATATATATGTATAGCATATAAATTAAATATTTAAAATAAAAAAAAAAAAAAAAAAATCTATGTAAATTTTATCAAAAATAAATAAAATTTTTATGTTTTGAAAAATTTATTTTATATTTATTTTACATATAAATTTTAGTAGTAAATTTTAGTTATTTAAAAAATAGTTAAAATAAATATTGTAGTAATTAGAATTAAAAATTTAAGAAATTAAGATTTAGTAATATAAAAATTAATAACTAATTTTGTGCCAGCAGTTGCGGTTAAACAAAAATTAAGTTAAATTTTTTCAGTTTATAATAAATATAAATTTAAAATTTAAATTAAAAATAAAATTATTAAGTGAAATTTTAATTTTATAAAAATTTATATAATAATTATTTATATGAATTAATAAATTTAATAATAAACTAGGATTAGATACCCTATTATAAAAAAATTTAATAAAAATACTAAAATAGTAAATAAATGTATAATAATATGATTATACACATATATTATTGAAACTTAAATAAGATGGCGGTATTTTAGTTTATTTAGAGGAATCTGTCTAATAATTGATAATCCACGAATAAATTTACTTAGTTAGTTGTTTTGTATATCATTGTTAAAAAAATATTTTTAAATAAAAATAATATTTTAAAATTTAAAATTGAAATTAATTCAGATCAAGATGCAGATTATAATTAAGTTTAAGATGGATTACAATAAAAATATTTAAATGGATAAAGTTTTTGTAATATTTATTTGAAGGTGGATTTAAATGTAATTTTAATTAGTTTATTAAAATGATTTATAATTAAAATATGTACATATTGCCCGTCACTTTCATTTAAAAATTGGAATAAGTCGTAACAAAGTAGAGGTACTGGAAAGTGTTTCTAGAATGAACAAATTAGAGCTTGATAAAGTATTTCATTTACATTGAAAAGATATTAAATTTTAATTAATTTGAAGGGGGAAAATTAATAAAATTTATATAAATAATAAAAAAAGTTTTAATAAGGGGGGTATTAAAGTATTTTTTTAGAAAAAATATAAATTTTTATAGTGAAATAGTATTATAAAAGAAATTTGAAATAAATGTGAAAATAAATTGATGTTAAAGTAAATTTTATTTGTTGTATCTTGTGTATCAGAGTTTATTAAAAAATATTTGTTAAATAATAAAATCTCGAATTTGGAAGGGTTAATTAATTATAAAAGTTAATGTGGCATAATTATTTTAAATAATTAATTAGAAATGAAATGTTAATCGTTTCCAAATATATCTAGTTTTTTTAGAAAAAAATTTAATTTAAAATTTAAAAAATTTTGTAATTAAATTATTAATTACAAAATTTTAAAGTTAAATATATTAAGGGATAAGCTTTAATTTAAAAATTTATAATAAAAATAAGGTTAAATTAAAAATTTTAGAATTTGTATTGTTTAAAAATTATATTTTATTATAAATAATTTTAATTAAAAAAAAATTTTTTGTAGTCTAAATTTAATTTTTTATAAAAAAATATTTTTTAATAAAGTAAAATTAGTAATAATGATAAAATTAGTATATTATAATAAAAAAAAATTAATTTAAGTTTAGTTAATAAAAAGGAATTCGGCAAAATTTTATATTCACTTGTTTATCAAAAACATGTCTTTTTGATAATAATTTAAAGTCTAATCTGCCCACTGATAAAAATTAAAGGGCTGCAGTATATTGACTGTACAAAGGTAGCATAATCATTAGTCTTTTAATTGAAGACTTGTATGAAAGATTTGATGAGATATAAACTGTCTCTTTATTATTTATGGAAATTAATTTTTTAGTTAAAAAGCTAAAATGTTTATAAAAGACGAGAAGACCCTATAGAGTTTTATAAATAAATATATAATAATTAATTATATAATTTTAAGTTAAAATATATTTATTTATTTTATTGGGGTGATAGAAAAATTGATTTAACTTTTTTTAAAAATAAAACATAGATAAGTGATTTTATGATCCAATTTATATTGATTAAAAGAATAAATTACCTTAGGGATAACAGCGTAATTTTTTTTTTTAGTACAAATAAAAATAAAAGTTTGCGACCTCGATGTTGGATTAAGATAAAATTTAAATGCAAAAGTTTAAAATTTTGATCTGTTCGATCATTAAAATCTTACATGATCTGAGTTCAAACCGGCGTGAGCCAGGTTGGTTTCTATCTTTATATAATTAAAATATTTTAGTACGAAAGGATCAAGTATTTTAAATAATTTAATTAATTAGAATTTCATTAACTGATTAGTTATTTTATAGCTATTTTGGCAGAAAAGTGTAATGATTTTAGAATTCATAAATATATAATTTATTTATATAGGTAGTAATGTTAAATATAGATATATTAAATATTTTAATTGGTATATTAATTTTAATATTAGGGGTTTTAATTGGAGTTGCTTTTTTGACTTTATTAGAGCGAAAAGTTTTAGGTTATATTCAAATTCGGAAAGGTCCTAATAAATTGGGGGTTTTAGGGATTTTACAACCTTTTAGAGATGCCATTAAATTATTTACTAAAGAACAAATTTTTTTGAATTATTCAAATTATTTTTCTTATTATTTTTCTCCTATTATTGGATTTATGTTATCTTTAATTATTTGATCAATTACTCCTTATATATTTAATATAGTTATATATAATTTGGGGGTAATATTTTTTTTATGTTGTACTAGAATAGGAGTTTATACTTTATTAATTGCTGGTTGATCTTCTAATAGAAATTATTCTTTATTAGGAGGTTTACGAGCTGTAGCTCAAACAATTTCTTATGAGGTAAGATTAACTTTAATTATAATATCTAGTCTTATTATAATTATAAGTTTAAATATGGTAATATTTAATGAGTATCAATCAATAATTTGATTTTTTTTTTTAATATTGCCTTTATCTTTATGTTTTTTTTCTTCAATATTAGCTGAAACTAATCGTACACCTTTTGATTTTGCTGAGGGGGAAAGAGAGTTAGTTTCTGGGTTTAATATTGAATATAGAAGAGGGGGGTTTGCTTTAATTTTTTTAGCTGAGTATTCTAGAATTTTATTTATGAGAATATTATTTATTATTATTTATATAGGGGGGTATGATTTAAATATATTATTTTATTTTAAATTAGTATTTATATCATTTTTTTTTATTTGAGTTCGAGGGACTTTACCTCGTTATCGTTATGATAAATTAATATATTTATGTTGAAAAAGATATTTGCCAGTATCTTTAAATTATTTGTTTTTTTTTTTAGGGTTAAAAATAATTTTAGGTTATAAAATAAATTTAGTATAAATTAATAGAATATTATATTCTTTCTTAAGTTTTCAAAACAAATGCTTTAAACAAGCTCATTAATTAATTAAAAATTAATTTATCTCAAAATTTATTTAAAATTGGGTTAATAATAAAGTAAGAAAAATAAATAAAAGTTAAAATTTGCCCTGTAATAATATAAGGTATTTCAACTGGTCGAGCTCCAATTCAAGTTAATAAGATAATGGTTGTAATTAAAAATCAAAATAAAATTTGATTAAGGGGGTAAAATTGAATTCCTTGAATTTTTTTGTTAAAAGTAAATGGTAAAATAATTAAAATTAAAATTGATATTACTAAAGCAATAACTCCTCCTAGTTTATTAGGAATTGAACGAAGAATAGCATATGCGAATAAGAAATATCATTCTGGTTGGATGTGAATAGGGGTTACTAAAGGATTAGCTGGTAGGAAATTATCTGGGTCTCCTAATAAGTAAGGATTAGATAATGTTAATAAACATAAGATAAAAATTAAAATAATAAATCCAATTAAATCCTTAAATGTAAAAAATGGGTGAAAGGGGATTTTATCTATGTTTCTATTAATTCCTAATGGGTTATTAGAACCTGTTTGATGTAAAAAAAGAAGGTGAATTATAGTTAATATTAAAATAATAAAAGGGAATAAAAAATGAAAAGTATAAAATCGAGTTAAAGTTGCATTATCAACTGCAAATCCTCCTCAGATTCAATTAACTAGTATTGTTCCTAAATATGGGATTGCTGAGAGTAAGTTAGTAATGACTGTTGCTCCTCAAAAAGATATTTGACCTCAAGGTAAGACATATCCTATAAAAGCTGTAGCTATTAGTAAAAATAAAATAATTACACCAACTAATCAGGTAAATTTTAAGTTAAAAGATTCATAGTATATTCCTCGGCCAATATGAAAATAAATACAAATAAAAAAAAATGAAGCTCCATTAGCATGAAGAGTTCGGATTAATCATCCGTAATTAACATTTCGACAAATATAATTTACTCTAAAAAAGGCTAATTCGATATTAGCTGAATAATATATTGTTAAAAATAATCCTGTTATAATTTGAATTATTAGACAAATAGCTAATAAAGATCCAAAATTTCATCATCTTGAAATATTAGATGGGGATGGTAAGTCAATTAAGGACCCATTAATAATCCTAATAATAGGATGAGTTTTTCGTATCGGCTTAAAAAAATTTATCATTAGTATGTTATGGATCGGAGGGGCCCAAAAAAAATATTAGTAATTTTAATTACTGCAATTAGAGTAATAAATAAGTAAATAATTAGTAAAAATATTAATAAATAAGTTTGTTCATTATATAGTTTTGATAAATTAAAATTATTTTCATTATTAAAGAATAAGAGATTATTAAAGAAATTAATTATTTCATCGTTGAAATAAAAATTTATTCAAAAAAGATTATTTTTGAAGTACAATGTAATAATAATTGAATAAAAGACTCTAATAGTAAATAATATTTTGTTAATAAAATTAATTTTAAATAATTCATTAGATGCAATTCTTGATACATAAATAAATAATACAAGAAGACCTCCTAAAAAAATTAAGAATAAAATATATGAGAATCAGTATGTATTAATTAGTATCCCTGAAAAAATACATATTAATAGAGTTTGGATTAAAATTAATATTCCTATAGCTAGTGGATGATTTGTAAAAAATATAAATAAACATAAAAAAAAAATTAAATTTGATCAAAATATTTTTATAATTTCAAAGAATAGTTTAATAAAAATAATAATTTTGGAGATTATTGATAAAGATCATCTTTTTCTTTGAAGTTTTTAAAGAAAAATCTTATTTTTGATTTACAAGACCAAAGTTTTTTTTAAACTATAAAAACAAATGATAATAAGATTCTTGATTTTGTTGATATTTTTAATTGGTAATATAATTTTTGTTTCAAAACATAAGCATTTATTAATTGTATTAATAAGTTTAGAATTTATTGTTTTAAGTATTTTTTTTCTTTTAATATTATATTTGATAATAATTGAATATAATATATATATATTAATAGTATTTTTAGTTTTTACTGTATGTGAAGGAGCGCTTGGTTTATCTATTTTAGTTTCAATGATTCGGACCCATGGCAATGATTATTTTCAAAGATTTAATTTGATTTAAATGATAAAATTTTTATTAATAATAGGTTTTATAATACCTTTATGTTTAAAAAAAAATATATTTTGATTGGTTCAGTGTATTTTTATAATTTTAATATTTTTATTTATAAATATTAATATTAGAATTATAAATTTTTCTCACTTAAGATATATATTTGGGTGTGATATAATTTCTTATGGTTTAATTTTATTGAGAATTTGAATTATTTTTTTAATAATTATAGCTAGAGAAAAATTAAAAAAAGAAAAATTTTTTGAAAAATATTTTTTATTTAATATTATTTTTTTAATAATAATATTATATTTAACTTTTAGTACTATAAATTTATTTTTATTTTATTTCTTTTTTGAAAGAAGATTAATTCCTACTTTAATATTAATTATTGGTTGGGGGTATCAACCTGAGCGAATTCAGGCTGGGATATATTTATTATTTTATACTTTATTTGCTTCTTTGCCTCTTTTAATAGGGATTTTTTATATTTATCAAGAAATAAATTATATAATAATTTATATAATAAAATTTTATGATTATAATTTGATTTTATTATATTTAAGATTAATTTTAGCTTTTTTAGTAAAAATACCTATATATTTTGTTCATTTATGATTACCAAAAGCTCATGTTGAAGCTCCTATCTCTGGTTCTATGATTTTAGCTGCAATTATATTAAAATTAGGTGGTTACGGATTATTACGAATTATAGTAATTTTACAAAAAATTAATTTTAAAATAAGATATATTTGAGTAGTAATTAGATTAATTGGAGGATTTTATATTAGTTTAAAATGTTTTTGTCAAATTGATATGAAATCTTTAATTGCTTATTCTTCCGTTGCTCATATAAGAATTGTTATTGGCGGAATTATAACAATAAATTATTGAGGTTATTTAGGAGCTTATATCTTAATAATTGGGCATGGATTATGTTCATCGGGTATATTTTGCTTATCTAATATTAATTATGAACGTTTAAATAGACGAAGTTTATTCATGAATAAGGGGATAATAAATTTTATACCTACTATAAGATTATGATGATTTTTAATAATATCTTCTAATATAGCTGCCCCTCCTTCACTTAATTTAATAGGTGAAATTAGTTTAATTAATAGATTAATAAGATGATCATGATTAAGAATAATTTTATTAATAATAATTTCTTTTTTTAGCGCTGGTTATAGATTATATTTATATTCTTACACGCAACATGGAAAATATAATTTAAGAATTTACAGATTTTATAGAGGGGTTTCTCGAGAATACTTAATATTGATATTACATTGATTACCTTTAAATATTTTAGTTTTAAAAATTGATTATAGAATAATTTGATTTTACTTAAATAGTTTAAATAAAATATTGATTTGTGGCGTCAAAGATATGATAATTCATTTTTAGTTATTAAAAAATATTCAATTTGTTTTATTAGTTTTTTTTTTTTATTTTTTTTTATATTATTAAATTTTTTTTTTATGATTTATTTTATTATAAAAAATATAGTTTTTTTTTTAGAATGAGAAATTATTTCTTTAAATTCTATAAGTTTAGTAATAACTATTTTATTAGATTGAATATCTTTATTATTTATGATGTTTGTTTCTTTAATTTCTTCTTCTGTAATTTATTATAGAGGAAGATATATAAAATCTGAATTAAATTTAAATCGTTTTATTTATTTAGTTTTAATATTTGTTTTTTCAATAATATTACTTATTATTAGTCCTAATATAATTAGAATTTTGTTAGGTTGGGATGGTTTAGGATTGGTTTCTTATTGTTTAGTTATTTATTATCAAAATAATAAGTCTTATAATGCTGGGATATTAACAGCTTTATCTAATCGAATTGGAGATGTTATAATTTTAATTTTAATTTCTTGGATGTTAAATTATGGAAGTTGAAATTACATTTTTTATTTAAATTTTATAAGTAATGAATATTCAATAAAAATTATTAGTTTTTTAGTAATTATTGCTGCTATAACTAAAAGAGCTCAAATTCCTTTTAGTTCTTGATTGCCAGCTGCTATAGCTGCTCCTACTCCTGTTTCTGCTTTAGTTCATTCTTCTACTTTAGTAACAGCGGGGGTTTATTTATTAATTCGATTTAATAATTTATTAATTGATATATTTTTTTTTAAATTTTTATTATTATTTTCGGGTTTAACAATAATAATAGCTGGCATTAGAGCTAATTATGAATTTGATTTAAAAAAAATTATTGCTTTATCAACTTTAAGACAATTGGGTTTAATGATAAGAATTTTAAGAATAGGATTTTATGATTTAGCTTTTTTTCATTTATTAACTCATGCAATATTTAAAGCTTTATTATTTATATGTGCTGGGGTTGTTATTCATATAATAAATGATAATCAAGATATTCGAATAATAGGGGGAATTAGTATATATATTCCTTTAACTTCTTTATGTTTAAATATTTCTAATATGGCTTTATGTGGGATTCCTTTTTTAGCAGGGTTTTATTCAAAAGATATAATTTTAGAGATAGTTAGTATGAGAAATTTAAATTTAATGATTTTTTATTTATATTATTTTTCAACTGGTTTAACTATATTTTATACTATTCGTTTATTAATATATTTAATAGTGAATGATTTTAATTTAATATCTATTTATAATTTATATGATGAAGATTACATAATATTAAAGAGAATAATAATTTTATTAATAATAAGATTAATTTCTGGTAGATTTTTAAGTTGAATGATTTTTTATTATCCTTATATAATTTATTTACCTTTATCTTTAAAAATAATAGTTATTTATGTTACTATTATAGGGGGTTTTATAGGGTATTTAATTAGTAATATAAATGTTTATTCTTTAAATAAATTTTTAATAACTTATAAATTAAGATATTTTTTTGTTGTTATATGATTTTTGCCAAATTTATCTACTTATAGTTTAAATTATTATTTTTTAAGATTTGGGCAAAAATTATTTAAGAATATTGATATAGGTTGAAGAGAATATTATAGAGGTCAAGGATTTTATAATATTATTAAATACAATACTGTTATTTATTATGTGTACCAAATAAATAATTTTAAAATTTATTTATTTAGATTTATTTTATACATATTATTTATAATTATTATAGTTATAATTTAATTTAAATAGCTTAATAAAGAGTATAATATTGAAGATATTAGGGTGATTATTTAAATCTTTAAATATTTATAAAAAAAAAATATTTTATTTTTACAATGAAAATGTAATGTTTTAAATAAACTATATAAATAAGAAATATTAATGAATTTAATCACTAGAAATTAAGTTAGCAGCTTAATTATGAGGATATTTCTTAATTGGAATTTTAGATTCAATTTTATCATTAACAGTGATATACCTCTATTTTGGTTTCAATTAATAAATAAGGAGTAATAACTCTATCTTTTAAGTCGAAATTAAATGCAAAATTGCTTCTTATTTATAAGATAAATTGAATTCCAATATTTTTTGAATGCAAATCAAATGTTTTATTTAAACTATAATCCTAGTTATTTTAATTAGATCAGTTTAATATATTTTGATTTCATTCATGGTAAAGTCCTAATAATAAAATAATTAAAAAAAAAAATGTAATTTTAAATCAGGAGAAAAAATTTACTATTTTAAATGTTGGAATAATGGGGAAAATTAAAGCGATTTCTACATCAAAAATTAAAAAAATTATTGTAATTAAAAAAAAGTGGAGAGAAAAAGGAATTCGTGCAATAGCTTTAGGGTCAAATCCACATTCAAATGGTGAGCATTTTTCTCGGTCAAGAAATGATTTTTTTGAAATTAATATGGAAATTAATATTAAAATATTAGAAATAATTAAAAAAATTATAGTTAAAATTGTTATTATAATAATTATTTATATTAAAATTATTAAACTTTTTGATTGGAAGTCAAATATACTAAATATATTATATAAATAATTAGTTTCCTCATCAATAAATTGAAATATAAAGGAAAAGTCAAACTACATCAACAAAATGTCAGTATCATGCAGCAGCTTCAAATCCAAAATGATGAGTTCTAGAGAATTGATTATTAATTAATCGAATAAAACAGGTTAATAAAAAAATTGTTCCAATAATAACATGTAATCCATGGAATCCTGTAGCTATAAAGAAAGTAGTTCCATAAATACTATCAGCAATAGTAAAAGGAGCTTCAAGATATTCATAAGCTTGAAGAATGGTAAAATAAATTCCTAAAAATACAGTTAAGAATAAACTTTGAGTAGCTTGAGTGAAATTATTTTCTATAATAGCATGATGTGTTCAAGTTACTGTAATCCCTGAAGTAATTAAGATGATAGTATTAAGTAGAGGAATTTGAAAGGGGTTAAATGGGATAATGCTTATGGGAGGTCATATAGATCCAATTTCAATATTAGGGGATAATCTTCTATGAAAAAAAGCTCAAAAAAATGAAATAAAGAAAAAAATTTCAGAGATAATAAATAAAATTATACCTCATCGAAGGCCATTGGAAACTAATATAGTATGGTTTCCTTGATAAGTTCCTTCACGACAAATGTCACGTCATCATTGATATATAGTTAATAAAACAATAATATACCCAATAATTAATAAATTTATACTAAAATTATGAAATCATTTTACTAAGCCTGTAACTAAAGTTATAACTCCTACAGCTCCAGTTAAAGGTCAAGGACTATAATCAACTAAATGATAAGGGTGATTATGATAATTAGTCATTAATTTACTTCTCTAGAATAAAGAGTACTTAAAATAGAGATTACATATGCTTGAATAATAGCTACAGCAGATTCTAAAATTAATAATAAAATTTGGATAATAATTAGAAAAATAATTAAGTAATTTGGTATATTAATTCCAGTTCTTCTGAGTAGTGTAAGAAGTAAGTGTCCTGCAATTATATTGGCTGTTAATCGAACAGCTAATGTTCCAGGACGAATAATATTACTAATTGTTTCAATTAATACTATAAAAGGTATAAGAATAGTTGGGGTACCTTGAGGAATTATATGAATAAACATATTTTGAGTGTTATTAATTCAACCGTAAATTATAAATCTTAATCATAATGTTAATGAAAAAGATAATGAAATATTTAAATGACTTGTACTTGTAAAGATATAAGGGAATAGTCCTAAAAAGTTATTAAATAAAATAAAAAAGAATAAGGAAATAAAAATGAAAGTTGAACCTTTAAATCTATTAGGTCCTAATAGGGTTTTAAATTCATTATTTAATTTTATTGAGATAAAATTTCAAATAATAAAATGACGATTTGGAATTAATCAAAAAGACAAAGGAATAAATAATATTCCCATAAAAGTTCTCAATCAATTTAGTGATAAATTGAATAAATTTGTTGAGGGGTCAAAAATTGAAAATAAATTATTTATCATTTTCAAAAAAATTTTTTATTGTGAATAAAGTTAATGTTTTTTTTTCTTGTGTTGATTTTATAATTATAAACAAAATAGTTTATAATTATAAAAATAATAAAAATACAAATAAAAAAAAAAAAAGAAAATAGTCAATTAATAGGTATTATTTGTGGGATAAAAGAATATTACTTAAGTAATAATTTAAATTTGACATATTTATGTTATTTATTAACTAATTCTTTCATTAGAAGTAAATGCTAATTTACTATAAAATGGTTTAAGAGACCAGTACTTGCTTTCAGTCATCTAATGAATAGTTATTAATTCAATTAATAAAATTTTTAATAGGAATACTTTCTACAACAATCGGTATAAATCTATGATTAGCACCACAGATTTCAGAACATTGTCCATAAAAAATTCCTGGTTGATTTATAAAAAATCTGGTTTGATTTAATCGACCGGGGTTAGCATCAATTTTTACTCCTAATGATGGAATTGTTCATGAATGAATTACATCAGTAGCTGTCACTAAAATTCGAATTTGATTGTTTATAGGTAAAATAATTCGATTATCTACATCAAGAAGACGAAAACTATTTAAGTTTTCTTTATCTTGAATTATGTAAGAATCAAATTCAATATTATTAAAATCAGAATATTCATAACTTCAGTATCATTGATGTCCAATTGATTTTAATGTAATGATTGGATTATTTAATTCATCTAATAAATAAAGTAAACGTAAAGATGGAAGAGCAATAAAAATTAATGTAATAGCTGGTAGAATAGTTCAAATTAATTCAATTATTTGACCTTCTAATAAGAATCGATTAACATATTTATTAAAAAATAAACTAATTATTAAGTAAGCTACTAAGATTAAAATTATAATTAAAATAATTAAGGTGTGGTCATGAAAGAAAATGATTTGTTCTATTAAAGGAGAAGCTCCATTTTGATAATTAAAATTAGATCAAGTTGCCATTTCTAAAAAAAGGATAATCCTTTATAAATGGGGTTTAAATCCATTACATATAATCTGCCATATTAGAAGTTACTTAAAATAGGTAATTCATTGTAGGAATGTTCAGCAGGGGGTAAATTTTGATATCATTCAATGGAAGATGGTATGTTTAATGAAAATAAAATAATTCGTTGGTTAATTATTGATTCTCAGACAATAATGATAATTAAAATTATAGAAAATAAAGAAATATAGGATCCAAATGAGGAAATAATATTTCAAGATATAAATCTATCAGGATAATCAGAATATCGACGAGGTATTCCTGCTAGTCCTAAAAAATGTTGGGGAAAAAATGTTAAATTTACTCCAATAAATATAGAAATAAATTGAATTTTTAATAGATAAGGATTTATTATTAAACCTGTAAATAAAGGGTATCAATGAATAAATCCTCCAAAAATAGCAAATACAGCTCCTATTGATAAAACATAATGAAAATGGGCCACTACATAATATGTATCATGTAAAGTAATATCAATTGAGGAATTAGCTAAAATTACCCCTGTTAATCCTCCAATAGTAAATAAAAAAATAAATCCTAATCCTCATAGTATTGAAGGACTGTAATTAATTTGAGTTCCATGTAAAGTTGCTAATCAACTAAAAATTTTAATTCCTGTAGGAACAGCAATAATTATTGTTGCAGATGTGAAATAAGCTCGTGTATCAATATCTATACCTACTGTGAATATATGATGAGCTCAAACAATAAACCCTAATAAACCAATAGCTATTATTGCGTAAATTATTCCTAGGGCTCCAAATGTTTCTTTTTTTCCTCTTTCTTGAGAGATAATATGAGAAATTATTCCAAATCCTGGTAGAATTAAAATATAAACTTCAGGATGACCAAAAAATCAAAATAAATGTTGATATAAAATTGGATCTCCTCCTCCTGCCGGGTCAAAAAAAGAAGTATTTAAATTACGATCTGTTAATAGTATAGTAATAGCTCCTGCTAATACTGGTAAAGATAAAAGAAGTAATAAGGCTGTAATTCCTACTGCTCATACAAATAGAGGTATTTGATCAAAAGATAAATTATTAATTCGTATATTAATAATTGTAGTAATAAAGTTAATTGCTCCTAAAATAGAGGAAATACCAGCTAAATGTAGTGAAAAAATAGCTAAATCTACTGAGGAACCACTATGAGCAATATTAGAGGAGAGAGGGGGGTAAACTGTTCATCCAGTTCCTGCTCCATTTTCTACAATTCTTCTAGAAATTAATAAAATTAATGAGGGGGGGAGAAGTCAAAAACTTATATTATTTATACGAGGAAAAGCTATATCAGGAGCTCCTAATATTAAAGGTACCAATCAATTACCAAATCCTCCAATTATAATTGGTATTACTATAAAAAAAATTATAATAAAAGCATGAGCTGTTACAATAGTATTATAAATTTGATCATCTCCAATTAAGGACCCAGGATTACCTAATTCTGTTCGAATTAATAAACTTAAGGATGTGCCAATTATTCCTGATCAAATACCAAAAATAAAATATAAGGTTCCAATATCTTTATGATTAGTAGAAAAAAATCATTTTCGCAAATAAAATGGCTGAGTTAATAAGCGATAAATTGTAAATTTATTTACGAGATATTATCTCTTTTATTAAAGTCTTATATTCAAATATGATTTAAAATTGCAAATTTTAAGGTATAATATAACATTATTATTAAGGCTTAAAGAATTTTCTTTATAAATAATTTTGAAGATTATTAGTTTAATTTTAACTTAAAACCTTATTTTAAAAAAAAAATAAGGTTCTAAAAATTATACCTAATAATGAAATTATATTAAAAAAATAAATTAAAATAATTAAATTATTTTTTATAAATAATCTAAATCACTTTAATTTGATGAAATAAAATATAAATGAAGAATAAATAATTCGAATATAAACAAATAATATAATTAAACTACATATAATTAAAATAAATGTAATTATAAAGAATTTATTTAAAATTAAATAGTTAATAATTAATCATTTTGGGAAAAATCCTAAAAATGGGGGTAATCCCCCTAGAGAAAGAAAATTTAATATAATTGAAAATTTAATAAAATAATTAAAATTAAAGTTAAATAATTGATTAATATAAAATATGTTAGTAATATAAAAAATAAAACAAGAAATAAATAAAAATATAGTATAGAATAAGAAATAGATTATTCATAAATTTTCTCTAATAGATAATGCTATGATTATTCAGCCTAAGTTATTAATTGAAGAAAAAGCTATAAGTTTACGTAATGAAAATTGATTAAATCTTCCAATAACTCCAATTAATACATTAAAGATTGTAATAAAAATTAAATAATTGAAATTTATGCAATAAGAAAGTAAAATTATGGGGGAAATTTTTTGTCAAGTTATTAGAATAAAACTATTAAATCAAGATAATCCTTCTATAATGTTAGGGAATCAAAAATGGAAAGGGGCTGAACCTATTTTCATTAATAAAGTTGAGTTAATAAGAATTGATATTAAGGTGTCAAAAAAAAAAGTTTTAAATAATATTAAATTTAATAAAATAATAAATAGAAAATTAATTGATGCAATAGATTGAGTTAGAAAATATTTTAAGGATGCTTCTGAATTAAGTAAATTAAGGGGGGAGGATATTAGGGGGATAAATCTTAATAAATTAATTTCTAAACCAATTCAACAACCTAATCAAGAATTAGCGGAAATAGAAATTATTGTTCTAAAAAATAAAATAAATAAGAAAAATATTTTATTGGAATTATTAGTATATAAAATAAAAAATAAGAATAGTAATTCTTACATGAAATTAATTCATATTATATAATTATATTTTAGTGTAGGATGCACAATAATTTTTGAAATTATTAGATATAGTTTAATTCTATAAAATATAATAAAGGTAAAAAATTACATAATTTATCCTATCAGAATAATCCTTTTAATCAGGCACTTTATTTTTAAAAAAAAGGGATTTCCTTTATATTCGGGGTATGAACCCGAAAGCTTTATTTAGCTTATTTTTAA